CAATTTACCAAGAGGTGGTATAACCCCCTTGTCTTTCAGAAATACCTGATACGGAGATAAAAAAGAATCAAAATTTCTGCTAGATCCCTTTTTTCCCTGGGATTGTAGTTCAATTGGTCAGAGCACCGCCCTGTCAAGGCGGAAGCTGCGGGTTCGAGCCCCGTCAGTCCCGACGGATCCAATAAATGCATCAATGAATCTCTCCTTTTTTATGAAAGGGGCTGGGGGCTTTCATTCCCAAAGCAAGGGGTGATCCTTATTTTTTTTATTTTGATTCTTTGTTTGGGTTTGTAACTATGTAACTGATAGAAATGAAAGGGCAATCTGATGATACTTCATTAGATAATAATTGTACAAGAAAGGAAGACGTAAAGTAGGTTAGAGAAAAAAAGAAAGGAAATGGATGAGAAATAAAGGAATTTTGGATGGGGTCAGAAATCAAAGTTTGGGTTCGGTATGGATAAAAGAACTTCCTATGTTATACTATTCAATTCTCGACAACGAATTGATTTGATAGTTCCGATATTGTTATTCATGATATTGATCGGATTCAAGATAATCGAGCGAGATCTTTTTTATTGAATTTAAATTTTAAATAAAGGCAAAAGATTTATCCTCTCTATGGGACCAAATCCCGAGTTATTGTGAAGTAAAAAAAACGATGAGATTATGGAAGTTAATATTCTTGCATTTATTGCTACTGCACTATTCATTCTAGTTCCTACTGCTTTTCTACTTATCATTTATGTAAAAACAGTTAGTCAAAATAATTAGTTATTTTGAATAAAACTTGGGTTCCGAGTTCTTAAATTGACGAAATGAAAAGGATTCCCATCTAAATGAACGGACTATAATTGGAAGTATTCCGATAGTATGGTAAGAAAGAATCATCTATTTCTTTCTACCATACTATCTAGTTATTAGTGTTATTGTAGTGTATTAAAGTTGTACAATCTACAAAGTTGTACTCTAGTATCAAAACAGAGGTTTACATTGATGTAGATCAATCTACAATATTATCTTGATATATGTGGATATCAATTCCACATATGGAATTGACCTAGAGACCCATTCTTCTTATTTGCTACATCTATTTGTTCTTTATGTTCTGACTATCAAAAAATTGATACAGTTAGATCGACAATTAGTAGTACCTCTAGAGGCCGCTTCTTCCCCATACTACGAGTGAAAGGGAAAATGTAAAGACTACCATTAAAGCAGCCCAAGCAAGACTGACTATATCCATGTGAATTATGTCCCCTATCTCTATAAATATGAAGGAATTATCCCATTTTTCCTCACTAATAATAGTGGAATCCATGGCGCAGAGTCAAAAGGGGATTCCGTCCTAACACTAGGGATAAAGCACTCCAATAAATCAACTCATAAGAAATTCTTATATGTATTCCTTCTAATTGGGAAACAAGCAAAATACGTAGTAATATCTTAAGGGATTATTTTTAATGGAATATGTAGTAAAGTAATCATAAGGCCTATTCCGTTTTTGTTGATCTTTCTAAGTAAAAAGCATAAAAATAAAAACCATTATCTATTCCATACCACAAATTCCCCTTTTGATCTAACCCGAACCCTATCTTTCTTTCTCGACGATTATCTCATAGTAGGGAGACAGTATATTCTTGATTAAGGGTTGCCGAAAAGAAATTCTTTTTCCCCTTCCTTTCTTCTATAAATATAAAAAGAATAAAAAGAAACTATCTATTCAATCAATATCCCGACCAGGATTCGCGCGAGTCCGTCGTTCGTTGTCTTCGGCCCCTTTACCACAACTATTAATTCCATCCAATTAGATTTCCTATCAAATCAAACTCTCCAATCTAGCTCAAGATCCAGTCATTGTACACGACATTAATAAATAATTAGTAAGTAGTCAACCGAAGTCTTGGTAATCCCTCTGCTATTACTAAAAAATAGCATATTTATTTGAATCCCAAGGATTTAGAATCTTTTATTTATACTATACAAACCCCACCCAGCTAAGATGCTTATGCTTAGAAGCAAACAAGAATGAACAGCCCCGTTCTGATATTCTGATAGGCAATAATTCGGCGAGTTATATTAACTTAACAGATAACAGAAGAAGATATTTTGAGTCTTTTGTTGATTAGGCGACACCCGGATTTGAACTGGGGAAAAAGGATTTGCAGTCCCCCGCCTTACCACTCGGCCATGCCGCCAAAATGATACAAAATATATGAAAATGTTCCTGGATTAACGAACAGCTTTTTTTTTATTCTACTTGCATCTCCAGTCCTCTTTTCCTTAACCCTTTTCCTAAAAAAAACCTTCCCTTTTTGATTTATCCCCCGATTGATTATATAGTATCTCAAAAAATACACAATGCTAAAAGCCTTTTCTCACTCTTATATTGAATTGAATGAAAAAGAAAATGTGATTTTCCATCACAAAAGATAAATTTAATTTATGACAAAACCAATTGGAACCGTTAACTGTTAACTGCTGACTGCGAATTCATGAA